AATTCCTCATCCTCAAAGCAGTCCTTCCTGTAGTCTCAACAAATAAGTAATTATAGGAGTAAAGTGTTGATATAATTCGAAGAAGCAAACGACAATTTAATTTCAAGTTAATAAAGAAAAAAAGTAAAATAAGTATGTAATCTAAGGTACTTTTTTACATTTCTAGGATTAAACAAAAGGATTCGCAAATAAAAGCGCTAATGCCACAACCAGTCCGTAAATTGTTAAAGCTTCCATAAAAGCTAGACTAAGCAATAAAGTACCTCGTATTTTACCCTCTGCTTCTGGTTGTCTCGCAATACCCTCTACAGCTTGGCCTGCAGCAGTACCTTGACCAACTCCGGGTCCAATAGAAGCAAGTCCTACAGCCAATCCAGCAGCAATAACGGAAGCGGCAGAAATCAGTGGATTCATGGTAAGTTCCTCACACCAAAAAAAAGAAATGGTTAATGATACAATCAACCAATGAATTATTACTTAATTTTATCATTAAGTTTGATCATTAAGATCTATTGGGTCGGAGTAACTAAAAACTAATGATAATATTACTGAATCGTCAGAACTACTTCGATATCTCATTTTTTGTTTCTACCCATGATGAAGTTTTTGTAAATCCATATACATACGGCTCTAGTTATTGCATTTCTTTCTTTCCAACCATTCTTTCATTCCATCCTTCGTTCTTTACTCTTCTATATCCTTGAGTTCATCTGTTTTTTCATCCAATACACAATCACAAATGAAACAGAAGAAAGGACTTGACTTATCTTGTAATCCATCTAATCTAAATGCAGTAAACTGCAATCAAATCAATATATGCAATCATCAATATATGCAATGGATATCAATATGATCGATATCAACGATATCAATATATCAATATAACGATATCAATATGTATATCAATACATATATATATATATATATATTTTTATTTATTTTGCTATATATATTGCTATCTATATATATTGCTATATATATATTACATATATATAGCATATAGTTAGATATATATATAGTTAGTTAGTATATAGGTAAGGCATAAGGACTTCTATTTATATATAGATAGGACTATATAACTAGTGAATATCTAATATTACATATACATATTACATATACATTTCTTTCTTCCATAACGTAAACTGGCCACATTTTATATTGAATCGGATTATAGAATCATTCCTCGAAACCCACACAAAAAGTGGCTGGACTTATAGACATTACATACATCTAGTGTGACCTCCCCAACCCATCTTTTTTTTTTTACAATTCCATAATATCGTTCATCTTCTCTCCTACGACTCTAGGTCATATATTCATACGTATTTATATCTATTATGTTCTCCAACCAAGCAGATTATCTTGAACCATGCATGAATTGGGATAAGCTAAAAAAAAAGACTATTTAGAAAACTAGTCAATGATGACCCTCCATGGATTCGCCTATATAAGCCGCGGCTAACGTTGCAAAAATAAGAGCTTGAATACCACTTGTAAATAATCCAAGAAACATGACAGGTATAGGAACTACTGAAGGGACTAAAGAAACAAGAACAACAACTACTAATTCATCAGCCAATATATTCCCGAAAAGTCGAAAACTAAGAGATAAGGGTTTTGTGAAATCTTCTAGGATGTTAATTGGTAAAAGTATTGGAGTTGGTTTGATGTATTTCTCGAAATAACCCAACCCTTTTTTGGTAAGACCTGCATAAAAATATGCCACTGACGTGGGTAAAGCTAAAGCAACAGTAGTATTTATATCATTCGTGGGCGCAGCTAACTCCCCATGAGGTAACTGTATGATTTTCCAAGGTAAAAGGGCACCTGACCAATTAGAAACAAAAATAAATAGGAACATAGTTCCAATAAAGGGAACCCAAGGTCCATATTCTTCTCCAATCTGGGTTTTGCTCAAGTCTCGAATAAATTCAAGGACATATTCAAAGAAATTCTGACCGTCGGTCGGAATGGTTTGTGGATTCCGAACAGCTATGATGGCTGAACCTAACAAGATAGCAATTACGACCCAAGAAGTGATAAGTACTTGGGCATGGATTTGTAAACCTCCTATTTGCCAATAGAAATGTTGGCCTACTTCTACACCCGATATATCGTATAACCCCTTGAGTGTTTTAATGTAACATGGTATAACATTCATATTGTCCTCTGATAGAAATTGAACTTCAAAAAAGGAATTAGTTTGATTCAACCATTTCTTTCTCAACTCACCAACTTGAATCATTAATCATATATTTAGGATACCAAGAAATCACATAACATCATAATATATATCAATATCCCCAGTTCTTTTTTTTATCTATTTTAAAAAATTCAAAAAAAAAGTAACCAATCCAATAAATCTATGGAGTTGCCCAATAATTAACATTAACTAATTTTATTATTCTTAATCTTAATCATAATCAACGATTTCTTATATAGCTAGAACGACCTTCACAAATTGCGGATACTAATTTGTTAAGAATCAACCGAATTGAAGCTATAGCGTCATCGTTGGCTGGAATGGAAATATCTGCAAGATCTGGGTCACAATTTGTATCGATTAAACAAATCGTTGGAATCCCCAAAATGGCACATTCTCGAAGAGCCGTATATTCTTCTTGCTGATCAACGATGATCACAATATCAGGCAATCCCGTCATATATTTGATCCCACCGAGATATGTTTGCAAGGTAGATAATTTTCTCTTCAACATTGCTGCATCTCTTTTGGGGAGACGGTTGAGTTTCCCCATCTTTTCTTCTGCTCTTAAGTCCCTGAACTTATAAAGTCTCGTTTCCGTAGTGGACCAATTCGTTAACATACCACCGAGCCATTTTTGATTAATAAAATGAGACCGAGCCCTTATTGCAGCTGATGCTACTGAATCCGATGCTTTATTTTTGGTACCGACGATTAAGAAGTTTTTTCCCCTACTTGCTGCATCAAAAACTAAATCACAGGCTTCTGATAAAAAACGAGCAGTTCTAGCGAGATTTGTAATATGAATACCTTTACGCTTTGCAGAAATGTAAGGGGCCATTCTAGGATTCCATTTCTTAGTACCATGACCAAAATGAACTCCTGCTTCCATCATCTCTTCCAAATTGATGTTCCAATATCTTCTTGTCATTTTTTCCCACACTTCCTTTTTGTTTTTTCTTTTTCGTATTATTAACAAAGAGACGAGGTACCTTGAAATAAAAAATTGTTCCGATGGAACCTTCTACCGGGGATTGACCATTGATACACGGCACAAACCATAAATTTTTTTAATTACTTATTTTATTTATTACCAAATCAATAATCAGACCAGTATAGTTAAAAGATAGTTAAAGTGAAAATGAATCCGCTCTTAGGAATCATTAAATCGCATAAATGATTGTTCTGATGTCTCATGTAAATTTGTCTCATGGAAATTGTTTGTCGCGTAAGAACAAAATAATTCTCTATGGTGTAACAAAATATCTCTCATTTCCAACTCGAATAGATTTTTTCTTTTGATTTCCAAATAAATGTTTTTGTCTTGCCTTGAACGGTGCACAAATTTTTGGAATCCGGTACCAACAGGTATAATCCCCCCCAGAACAACGTTCTCTTTCAGGCCTTTCAACCAATCAATACGACCTCGTAGAGCAGCTTTTGCTAAAACTCGAGCGGTTTCTTGAAAACTTGCTTCGGATATGAAACTTTGAGTATTCAGAGACGCTCTTGTTATTCCCAATGAGATTGCCCGATAACAGATCGATTCGTCCAAAGCGCGCCCTGCTCGTTCCGCTCGCAACAATCCGATTAATTCTCCAGGCGAAAAAACATTAGACATTCCATCTTCTGAAACCAACACTTTTGATGTTACTTGACGTACAATAATCTCTATATGTCTATTATGGATCTGTACCCCCTGGGATCGATAAACCTTTTGGATCTTATTAACCAAAGAGATACGACTTTGGGCTATGGTTAGCTCAGCTCCAATCAAAAACCCCCAGGGGATCCCAAGAATTCTTGGTATACGCTCGTTCCAACCTTCAACTCTCCTTTCGAGGTTCATCGATATTGAATCAATCGAACGCACTTCTAAGATTTGTTCTACTTTTGGAAGACCTTGCGTTATGTCACCAGATCTCGATTTTTCATATATAAATGTAACTAATGTATCTCCTTCGTAAAGGATTTTCCCATAATGACCATGAACAGTTGCTCCAGGAGTAGCCAAATAAGACTTAGCCGATCTTATAACTAAAAAGTCGACATTAACAATTAAAATTTGACCAGATTTTTTTACGTGTGGTTCGTATTTAAATAGACATACATTTTCACAAATAAATTGTCCAAGGCTAATTTTGATTGATGTCTCTTCACAATAATCATGATGGAGAAAGCACCAATTCAAATGGAATGGGTTCAAAATGATGTTACTGCATAGATCGGGATTATAAATCCTTCTATTTTCATCTATTAAACAGTATTTAAGTACTTGAAGTACTTGGAAAATCTGTTTCAAATTGTCAAGTAGCAAATATTTCTTTAACACGATCTGATTATGAGTTATTAAATGGTAAGATGAATAAAAATTTGATATTTTAGGTACAATAGCGCCTAAGGGACCTAAATAATCCCTAATTGGAATTAGGGGATCCGATTCTTTTGTCACATTGTTATATTTCGAACTATTGAATGGACCAATTCGAGAACAATTGGATGATGACAAAATTAGCAAAGATTGGCATTCCTTATTTCGATTCAACAACATACCAATAGTTCCTTGATGTTGGCTAAGTGATTGAATCTTCGCCTTGGAATAAAAAGGATTGATATTGGTGCAATCTAATCCATTATCGGGAATCAATCCGGAACTTGCCCTATCATACCTTTTTCCGGTATACGAAATAGTGGACTTGACTAACTCAATTCTTATGAAATCGCGAATTAGATCATTTGCCCTTACCTCAACAAAGGAAGCATGAACCTCTTCTATAGAACCATTTTGTTCTTGGTC